AATGAATTGCCTGATAAAAAGGATTACTTTGATAGAGTAAATCATATAATTTAATATTATATTCATTATTTATATTTAATAGAATTAAACTATTTCTAAAAGTATCAAAAACTTTTGTGCATCATACACTAAAATATAATTAAAAAGATAAGCTAATTTAAGCTATTGGGTTCATACCCCAATTATAAAGGTTTTAATCCTTTTCTTTTTAATTTTTAATAATTCATTTAAAATTTTATTTTTTTTTATTTTAATAATAAGAACAATAATTACTATTTCAGCTAATTCTTGATTAAGAGCTTGAATAGGATTAGAAATTAATTTATTATCTTTTATTCCCCTTATAAGAGATAATAATTTAATATCAAATGAAGCCTCATTAAAATATTTTTTAACACAAGCACTAGCTTCTTCTATTTTATTATTTTCTATTATTTTATTCATATATAAAAATAATTTTATAAACCAAATATTTAATAGAAATAATAATTATATCAATATAATTATTTTATCTGCTTTATTAATAAAAAGAGGAACAGCTCCTTTTCATTTTTGATTTCCTAATGTAATAGAAGGATTAAATTGAATAAATAGATTAATTTTAATAACTTGACAAAAAATTGGTCCTTTAATATTAATTTCTTATTTAATTATAAAATTTTTATTATTTTGATGTATTTTATTATCAATTACTATTGGATCTTTAGGAGGATTAAATCAAACTTCTTTACGAAAATTAATGACTTATTCTTCTATTAATCATTTAGGATGAATATTAATAAGTATATATTCTAATGAATCTTTATGAATTACTTATTTTTCATTTTATACTTTTTTATCTTTTAATTTAATTTTTTTATTTAATATATTTAAACTATTTCATATTAATCAATTATATTCGTTATTTATATTTAATAAATATTTAAAATTTTCATTATTTTTAAATTTATTATCTTTAGGTGGTTTACCTCCATTTTTAGGGTTTATCCCTAAATGACTTACAATTCAATATGTAACTATTAACAATCAATTATTCATAATAACTATTATAATTATATTGACATTATTAACTTTATTTTTTTATTTACGATTATGTTATACAGCTTTTATACTAAATTATTTTGAAAATAATTGAATTTTTAATATTCAATGAAATAATTTTATAATAAATTTATATCTAATTTTTTCTTTTATATCTTCTTTTGGTTTATTTATTATTAGTTTTTTATATTATTTAATTTAAGATTTTAAGTTAAATAAAACTAATAGCCTTCAAAGTTATAAATATAAGATATCTTTTAAATCTTAAATTTTAAGTTTTAATAACACTTGTTATTCCTTTAGAATTGCAATCTAATATCATTTTTGAATATAAAACTATAATTAATTTTTGATTAAAAAGAATAATTCTTATAAATAAATTTACAGTTTACCGCCTAATACTTCAGCCATTTAATCAATTTGTTAATAGAAAAAGAGATATATATATATATATATATATATATATATCGCGACAATGACTATTTTCAACTAATCATAAAGATATTGGAACTTTATATTTTTTATTTGGAGCTTGAGCAGGAATAGTAGGAACATCATTAAGTATATTAATTCGTGCTGAACTTGGTCATCCAGGTGCCTTAATTGGAGATGATCAAATTTATAATGTAATTGTTACAGCTCATGCTTTTGTTATAATTTTTTTCATAGTTATACCAATTATAATTGGAGGATTTGGAAATTGACTAGTTCCATTAATATTAGGAGCTCCTGATATAGCATTTCCTCGAATAAATAATATAAGTTTTTGACTACTTCCTCCTTCTCTAACCTTATTATTAGTAAGAAGTATAGTAGAAAATGGAGCTGGTACAGGATGAACTGTTTACCCTCCCCTTTCTTCTAGAATTGCTCATGGTGGAGCTTCTGTTGATTTAGCTATTTTTTCTCTTCATTTAGCTGGTATATCTTCAATTCTAGGAGCAGTAAATTTTATTACTACAGTAATTAATATACGTTCTACAGGTATTTCTTATGATCGAATACCATTATTTGTTTGATCAGTTGTAATTACAGCTTTACTTCTTTTATTATCATTACCAGTTCTTGCCGGAGCAATTACGATATTATTAACAGATCGAAATTTAAATACTTCTTTTTTTGACCCAGCCGGAGGAGGAGATCCTATTTTATATCAACATTTATTTTGATTTTTTGGTCATCCAGAAGTTTATATTTTAATTCTTCCAGGATTTGGAATAATTTCTCATATTATTAGTCAAGAATCTGGAAAAAAGGAAACTTTTGGATCATTAGGAATAATTTATGCAATATTAGCAATTGGATTATTAGGATTTATTGTATGAGCTCATCATATATTTACAGTAGGTATAGATGTAGATACACGAGCTTATTTTACCTCAGCTACAATAATTATTGCAATTCCAACAGGAATTAAAATTTTTAGTTGATTAGCTACTTTACATGGAACTAATATAATTTATACTCCTGCCATAATATGAGCATTAGGATTTGTATTTTTATTTACAGTAGGAGGATTAACTGGAGTAGTATTAGCTAATTCTTCTCTTGATATTATTTTACATGATACATACTATGTAGTTGCCCATTTTCATTATGTATTATCAATAGGAGCTGTATTTGCTATTATAGCTGGATTTATTCATTGATATCCATTATTTACAGGATTAACATTAAATAAAAAATGACTTAAAAGTCAATTTGTTATTATATTTGTAGGAGTAAATTTAACATTTTTTCCTCAACATTTTTTAGGATTAGCAGGTATACCCCGACGATATTCTGATTATCCTGATGCATACACTACATGAAATGTAGTTTCAACTATTGGATCAACTATTTCATTAATTGGAATTATTATATTCATAATTATTATTTGAAAAAGTATAATTAAACAACGACAAGTAGTATATACTATACAACTTAATTCATCTATTGAATGATATCAAAATATTCCTCCTGCAGAACATAGATATTCAGAATTACCTTTATTATCTAATTTCTAATATGGCAGATTAGTGCAATGGATTTAAGCTTCATATATAAAGTATTTTACTTTTATTAGAAAAATAAATGTCAACATGAGCAAATTTAAATTTACAAGATAGAGCATCTCCATTAATAGAACAATTAACATTTTTTCATGATCATACTATAATAATTTTAATTATAATTACTATAATAGTATCATATATAATATTTATAATATTTTTTAATAATTATACAAATCGATTTTTACTCCATGGTCAAACAATTGAAGTAATTTGAACTATTTTACCTACTTTTATTTTATTATTTATTGCTTTTCCTTCATTACGATTATTATATTTATTAGATGAAATTAATGAACCTTCTATTACATTAAAATCAATTGGTCATCAATGATATTGAAGTTATGAATATTCTGATTTTATAAATATTGAATTTGATGCATATATAATTCCTACAAATGAATTAAATAATAGTAATTTTCGATTATTAGATGTAGATAATCGAATTGTTCTTCCAATAAATTCTCAAATTCGAATTTTAGTAACTGCTACAGATGTAATTCATTCATGAACAGTACCTGCATTAGGAGTAAAAATTGATGGAACTCCCGGTCGATTAAATCAAACTAATTTTTTAATAAATCGACCTGGTTTATTTTTTGGTCAATGTTCAGAAATTTGTGGAGCAAATCATAGTTTTATACCTATTGTTATTGAAAGAGTTCCAATAAATTTTTTTATTAAATGAATTTCTAATATAAATTAACATTAAATGACTGAAAGCAAGTACTGGTCTCTTAAACCATGTTATAGTAATCTAGCAATTACTTTTAATGATTTTTAAAAAAAAAAAAAAAAAAAAAAATTAGTTAAAATTATAACATCAATATGTCAAATTGAAATTATTATTATTTATAATATTTTTTAATTCCTCAAATATCTCCTATTAGATGATTAAATTTATTTATATTATTTTCAATAATTTTTATATTATTTAATATTATAAATTATTTTATTTATTTTTCTATTACTCCAAAATCTAAAAATTTAAAAAATATTAATATTAATTCAATAAATTGAAAATGATAACTAATTTATTTTCTGTATTTGACCCTTCTTCTAGAATTTTAAATTTATCATTAAATTGATTAAGAACTTTTATTGGATTATTAATAATTCCTTCAATATATTGATTTATACCTTCACGATTCCATATTATTTGAATCATAATTTTAAATACTTTACATAAAGAATTTAAAGTTTTATTAGGAAATCCTAACCAAAAAGGAACAACTATTATTTTTATTTCATTATTTAGTATAATTTTATTTAATAATTTTATAGGTTTATTTCCTTATATTTTTACTAGAACTAGTCATTTAACATTAACATTAACATTAGCCTTACCTTTATGATTAACTTTTATAATTTATGGTTGATTAAATCATACACAACATATATTTGCTCATTTAGTTCCTCAAGGTACTCCATCAATTCTAATACCTTTTATAGTATGTATTGAAACTATTAGAAATATTATTCGTCCAGGAACTTTAGCAGTTCGATTAACTGCAAATATAATTGCAGGTCATTTATTAATAACACTATTAGGAAATACAGGATCTTCATTATCAACTATTATAGTAATATTATTACTAGTTGTTCAAATTTTATTATTAATTTTAGAATCAGCAGTTGCAATTATTCAATCATATGTATTTGCTGTGCTAACTACTTTATACTCTAGAGAAGTAATTTAATTATATAATAATGTCAACACATTCAAATCATCCTTTTCATTTAGTAGATTATAGACCATGACCATTAACAGGAGCTATTGGAGTTATAACTATAGTTTCAGGATTAGTAAAATGGTTTCATCAATATAATATATCATTAATATTATTAGGAACATTAATTACATTATTAACAGTTTATCAATGATGACGAGATGTATCACGTGAAAGAACTTTTCAAGGACTACATACTTATCCAGTAACAACAGGATTACGATGAGGTATAATTTTATTTATTGTATCAGAAATTTTATTTTTTACTTCATTTTTTTGAGCTTTTTTTCATAGAAGTTTATCTCCTACTATTGAATTAGGAACTTTATGACCTCCATTAGGTATTATTCCTTTTAATCCTTTTCAAATTCCTTTATTAAATACAACTATTTTATTAGCTTCTGGAATTACTGTAACATGAGCACATCATAGTTTAATAAGTGGAAATTACTCTCAAACTACTCAAGGTTTATTTTTTACAGTATTATTAGGAATTTATTTCTCTATTTTACAAGCTTATGAATATGTTGAAGCTCCTTTTAGAATTGCAGATGCTGTTTATGGATCAACTTTTTTTATAGCAACAGGATTTCATGGACTTCATGTATTAATTGGGACTTCATTTTTATTAGTATGTTTAATTCGTCATTTAAATAATCATTTCTCAAAAAATCATCATTTTGGATTTGAAGCTGCAGCATGATATTGACATTTTGTTGATATTGTTTGGTTATTTTTATATGTATCAATTTATTGATGAGGAGGATAATATATTTATATAGTATAAAAGTATATATGACTTCCAATCATAAGGTTTATTAATATAATAATATAAATAATTTTTTCTATAATAAGAATATCTTTAATTATTATTTTATTATCAACAGTAGTAATAATATTAGCTACTATTTTATCTAAAAAAACTTTTAATGATCGAGAAAAAAGTTCACCTTTTGAATGTGGATTTGATCCAATATCTTCTTCTCGATTACCATTTTCATTAAAATTTTTTTTAATTACAATTATTTTTTTAATTTTTGATGTAGAAATTGCTTTAATTTTACCTATAATTTTAATTTTAAATTATTCAAATTTAATAATATGAAGAATTACCTCAATTGTATTTATTTTAATTTTATTATTAGGATTATATCATGAATGAAATCAAGGAATACTTAATTGATCAATTTAGGGTTATAGTTAAAATTATAACATTTGATTTGCATTCAAAAATAATTGATTAATTCAATTTACCTTAATATTTAATATTTAATTGAATATGAAACGATTTATTGTAATTAGTTTCGACCTAATTTTAGGTATTTATACCCTTATTCTATTTAATTGAAACCAAAATAGAGGTATATCACTGTTAATGATAAAAATGAATAATTTATTCCAATTAAAGAAATATGTAGATCAAATAAAAGCTGCTAACTTTTTATTTTAATGGTTTAATTCCATTTATATTTCTTATTTATATAGTTTAAATAAAACATTACATTTTCATTGTAAAAATAAAATATTTTATTTTTATAAATTACTATAATTAATTATATAATTATTTAAAGATTAATAAATCTCCCTAACATCTTCAATGTTATACTCTATTTTATAAGCTATTTAAATTATAATAAAATTAAAAATATTATTAAAATAATAATTCATAAAATAAAAATTATTAAATAAATTTTTAAATTATTATTTTGTATAAAATAATTAAATTGAGAATAATGAATTAATTGATTATATAAATTTTGTCTTCCTATAAATTCTGATCAACCTTGATCAAAATTATTAACAACATTTATTCCAATTTTTAAAGAATAATTAATAATTCCATAAGTAGAAATATAAGGTATAAATCATATTGATCCTCTAAATATACTAATAAAATAATATTTTAAAGATTTATTTATAAAAAATAATGAAATATTAGAAATTAAATACCCAAAAAGACCCCCTATAATACAAACAAATAAAGTTATATATTTTAAATAATAAGGTAAACAAATTATTGAAGGGGTTAAAAAAATTAATCAACTTAATATTGAACCTCCAATAATTCTTATAAATATTAATCCTAATATTCTTTTTAATATAACTCAACTTTCATCATTTAATACATTTAATCTTATACAATTTATATCCCCAGTTATTGAATAATAAACTAATCGTAAAGAATAACATACAGTTAATCCAGTAGAAAAAAAAAATAAATAATAAATAAATAAATTAATTATTCTTATAGATACAATTTCTAAAATTAAATCTTTTGAATAAAATCCAGCTAAAAAAGGTATTCCACATAAAGCTAAATTAGCAACATTAAAACAAGAACAAGTTAAAGGTATAAATAATGTTAATCCCCCTATTAAACGTAAATCTTGAAAATTATTTATATTATGAATAATTGCCCCAGCGCATATAAATAATAAAGCTTTAAATAAAGCATGAGTTAATAAATGAAAAAAAGCTAATTTGTAATATCCTATAGATAAAATTATTATTATTAATCCTAATTGTCTCAATGTTGATAAAGCAATAATTTTTTTTAAATCAAATTCAAAATTAGCTCCTAACCCAGATATAAATATAGTTAAACCAGCTATTAATAATAATAATTGACCTACAAATGAATTATAAACTAATATATTAAATCGAATTAATAAATAAATTCCTGCTGTAACTAAAGTAGATGAATGAACTAAAGCAGAAACAGGAGTAGGTGCAGCTATAGCTGCAGGTAATCAAGAAGAAAAAGGAATTTGAGCACTTTTTGTTATTGCAGCACTTGTTACTAAAATACCAATTAATATTATTTGTTTATCATTTAATATAAATTCTAAATAGAAAATATATCTTATTCTTCCATAATTTAATATTCAAGCAATTGCTAATAATAAAAATACATCACCAACACGATTTATTAAAGCAGTTAATATCCCTGCATTAAAAGATTTTACATTATTAAAATAAATAACTAAACAATAAGAAACTAATCCTAACCCATCTCATCCTAATAAAATTCTAATTAAATTTGGTCTAATAATTAATAATATTATTGATAAAACAAATATTAAGACTAATAAAATAAATCGATTAATATTAATATCATTTATTATATATTCTTTTCTATAATAAATTACTAAAGAAGAAATTAATAAAACGAAAGACATAAATATTAAACTTATTCAATCAAATAAAATAGTTATTACAATTCTTATTGAATTTAATGAAACAACTTCTCATTCTAAAAAATAAATAATTTCATTTAAAAGAAAATAAAATGAACATAATAATAATAAAATTCTAATAATAAATAAAAAAAAAAAATTTATTAAACAAATTGATAAATATTTCATAATTTAAAATGAATAAATTCATATCATTGATACCACAAATCAATATTTTATAATAAACTATTTAAATTTATAATCATAATAAACTTATTTCAGATTTTAATACTAATAAATTTAAAGGAAATCAATGAAGAAATAATAGTAAATATTCACGATTATAACCTATTCTAAATGAATAAATTCCTGAAAATAATTTTCCATGTTGTCTATAAGCATATAAATATAAAGTATATGCAGCACTAAAAAAACATCTAAAAATTAATAAACATATTGTAAATATTGATCAGCTTACAATTCTATTTAATAAAGAAATTTCTCCTAATAAATTTAAAGTTGGAGGTGCAGCTATATTACCAGCACATAATAAAAATCATCATAAAGATATCGAAGGTATAAAATTTAATAGTCCTTTATTAATTAATAAACTTCGTCTACCTAATCGTTCATATGTAATATTAGCTAAACAAAATAATCCTGAAGAACATAAACCATGAGCAATTATTAAAGTGTAAGATCCAGAAATTCCTCAATAAGTTATTGTTATTAATCCTCTTAAAACAATTCCTATATGAGCTACAGAAGAATAAGCAATTAATGCTTTTAAATCAGTTTGTCGTAAACAAACTAAACTTACTAAAATTCCTCCAACTAAACTAATACTAATAAATAAATAATTATATTTAAATCCTAAAATTTGTAAAAATGAAAAAAATCGTAATAATCCATATCCTCCTAATTTTAATATAATACCAGCTAAAATTATAGACCCAGAAACAGGAGCTTCTACATGAGCTTTTGGTAATCATAAATGAACTAAAAATATAGGTATTTTTACTAAAAATGATAAAATTAATGAAAAATATAAAATAACATAATTTAAATTATAATTACTAATTAAATAAAAATTTATAGTTCTTATATTATTATATAAATAAAAAATAGCAACTAATATAGGTAAAGAAACTAACAATGTATAAAATAATAAATATATGCCTGCTTGTAATCGTTCAGGTTGATACCCTCAACCTAAAATTAATAATAAAGTAGGAATTAAACTACATTCAAAAAAAAGATAAAAAAGAAAAATATTTATTCTTCTAAAAGTTAAAAATAAAAATAATAATAATAATAATAAATTTAACATAAATAATTTCTTATAATTATTATTTTTATTAATAGCATATCTTGCTATCATTATTAATGAACAAATTCAAAAACTTAATAAAATTATTCCATAAGAAAGTAAATCTATTCCTAAAAAATAAGAAATTAATATTCAATAATTAGTAAAATAATTATTAATAATTAAAAAAAATATAATAATAAATAACATATTTTGAACCATTCAAAATATATTTTTTATAAAACAAATTGGAAATAATAATAATAATATAAATAAAATTATTAACATTGTAAAATATTAAAAGATTGAAAATAATCATTTCCATATATACGAATTATAGATACTAAAATAGATAATCCTAAAACTCCTTCACAAACTGCAAAAGTTATAAAAATTATACTAAAATAATTTTCATAATTTAATATATTTAAATAAATAAATAATAAATAAAATAAAGATAGTACAATATATTCTAAACTTAAAAGTATAGATAATAAATGTTTTCGATTAGAAATAAAAATAAAAATACCTATTATTATTAAAAAAAAAGGTAACCCTCAATTAATTAATATTATCATTAGTTTTAATAGTTTAAAAAAAACATTGGTCTTGTAAATCAAAAATAAGAATTTTTTCTTTTTAAACTTCAAGAAAAAAGATATTTCTTTATCATTAATCTCCAAAATTAATATTTTAATTAAACTATTTCTTGATATTATTCAACTTATTTTATACAGATTAATTATAATATTTAGATTTATATTTATACAAATAAATCATCCTTTAAGAATAGGATTAATACTATTAATTCAAACATTAATAATTTGTAGTATTACAGGATTAATAACAAAAACTTTTTGATTTTCTTATATTTTATTTTTAATTTTTGTTGGAGGAATACTTGTTTTATTTATTTATGTAACTTCTTTAGCTTCAAATGAAATATTTACATTATCTATAAAAATAATAATAATAATTTTATTAATTTTTATATTAATAATAATAATAAATTTTTTTATAGACAAAATAACTGTAATATTTAATTCATTAAATATTGAAATAATATCAATTATTAATGATAATTCATATATTAAAGAAAATATTTTAAGATTAAATAAATTATATAATTACCCAACAAATATAATTACTATTTTAATAATTAATTACTTATTAATTACATTAATTGCAACCGTAAAAATTACTAAGTTATTTTATGGTCCTATACGATTAATATATTAACTAATGAATATAACTTTACGAACTACTCACCCAATTTTAAAAATCGCAAATAATGCTTTAATTGATTTACCCACTCCAATTAATATTTCCATTTGATGAAATTTTGGTTCATTATTAGGATTATGTTTAATTATTCAAATTTTAACTGGTTTATTCTTAGCTATACATTATACAGCAGATATTAGTATAGCTTTTAATAGAGTAGATCATATTTGTCGAAATGTTAATTATGGTTGATTATTACGTACATTACATGCTAATGGTGCATCATTTTTTTTTATTTGCATTTATATACATGTAGGTCGTGGAATATATTATGGATCTTATTTATTTACTACAACTTGACTATCAGGAACAATTATTTTATTTTTAGTAATAGGAACAGCTTTTATAGGATATGTTTTACCATGAGGACAAATATCTTTCTGAGGAGCTACAGTAATTACTAATTTATTATCTGCTATTCCTTACCTAGGATTAGATTTGGTTCAATGAATTTGAGGAGGATTTGCAGTTGATAATGCAACATTAACTCGATTTTTTACTTTTCACTTTATTTTTCCTTTTATTGTTTTAGCAGCTGTAATAATTCATTTATTATTTTTACATCAAACAGGATCTAATAACCCAATAGGTTTAAATTCAAATTTAGATAAAATTCCATTTCATCCTTTTTTTACTTACAAAGATACAACAGGATTTATTATTTTAATAATAATATTATTATTACTAACATTAATAAATCCTTATATATTAGGAGACCCTGATAATTTTATTCCAGCTAATCCTTTAGTTACTCCAATTCATATTCAACCTGAATGATATTTTTTATTTGCTTATGCAATTTTACGTTCAATTCCTAATAAACTTGGAGGAGTAATTGCTTTGGTGATATCTATTGCTATTTTAATAATTATACCTTTTTATCATTTAAGAAAATTTCGAGGAATTGAATTTTATCCTATTAATAAAATTTTATTTTGAATTATAGTATCTATTGTAATTTTATTAACATGAATTGGAGCCCGACCAGTAGAAGACCCTTATATTTTAATTGGTCAATTATTAACAATTTTATATTTTACTTATTATTTAATTAATCCTTTAGTTTGTAAATGATGAGATAATTTATTAAATTAATAAAAGTTAATGAGCTTGAATAAGCATATGTTTTGAAAACATAAAATAGAAATTTAAATTTTCTATTAACTTTACTAAATTTAATTATTACAATAAATTATAATAAGAAAATTTTTAATCCAATAAAAAATAATAAATAATTTAAAGAAAAAGGTAAAAAACTTTTTCAAGCTAAATATATTAATTTATCATATCGAAATCGTGGTAATGTTCCTCGTACTCAAATAAAAACAAAAGAAATAAATATTAATTTAAAATAAAAGAAAAAATTAAATACATCTCCTCCTAAAAAAATTAAAGAAAATAATATTCTTATAAATAAAATTCTAGAATATTCAGATAAAAAAATTAAAGCAAATCTTCCTCTTCTATATTCTACATTAAACCCAGATACTAATTCTGATTCTCCTTCAGCAAAATCAAAAGGAGTTCGATTAGTTTCTGCTAAAGAAATAATTAATCAAATAAATCTTAAAGGAAATAATAAAATAAAAAATCACATATATATTTGATAATAATAAAAATTTAATATATTATAATTATTAATTAAAAATACAAAAGATAATAAAATTAATGCTAATCTTACTTCATAAGAAATAGTTTGAGCAACAGAACGTAAACCCCCCAATAATGCATAATTAGAATTAGAAGATCAACCCGCAATTATAACTGTATAAACTCCTAAACTTGTACAACATATAAAAAAAACTAAACCTAAATTAAAAGAAAATAATTTAATAAAAAAAGGTATACATATTCATAATAATAAAGATAAAAATAATGAAAAAATAGGAGAAAAATAATATGAAATATAATTAGATAATAAAGGATAAGTTTGTTCCTTAGTAAATAATTTAATTGCATCACAAAAAGGTTGAGGAATTCCTATTAAACCAACTTTATTAGGACCTTTACGAATTTGAATATATCTTAAAACTTTTCGTTCTAATAAAGTTAAAAAAGCAACTCTTACTAATACACAAATAATTAATAATAATCTTATAATAATAAATATAACAATTTCTATATAAAACAAGTACTATTTGTAAATAATAAATTACATTTATAAATTCTAAATTTATTGCACTAATCTGCCAAAATAGTTAAATTATTAATAATATTCTTATTTTTAAATTATAATTAATTAAATATTTAATCCTTTCGTACTAAAATATTTTAATTTATTAAAGATAGAAACCAACCTGGCTTACACCGGTTTGAACTCAGATCATGTAAGATTTTAAAAGTCGAACAGACTTTAAATTTAAACGGCTACACCTAAACTTATATCTTAATCCAACATCGAGGTCGCAATCTTTTTTATCAATATGAACTCTCCAAAAAAATTACGCTGTTATCCCTAAAGTAACTTAAATTTTTAATCAATATAATTGGATCAATTATTCATAAATTAATGATTTATATATTTAAAAGTTAATTAAATTTTAATATCACCCCAATAAAATATATTTATTTATTATAATTAAAATAATCTTTAAAATTAAAATTAATAAATATATAAAGATTTATAGGGTCTTCTCGTCTTTTAATTAAATTTTAACTTTTTAATTAAAAAATAAAATTTTATTATAATTTTAAATGAAACAGTTAATATTTCGTCCAACCATTCATTCCAGCCTTCAATTAAAAGACTAATGATTATGCTACCTTTGCACAGTTAAAATACTGCGGCCATTAAAAAAAATCATTGGGCAGGTTAGACTTTAAATTAAATTCTAAAAGACATGTTTTTGTTAAACAGGCGAATATTATTTTTGCCGAATTCTTTAAATAAACTTTTCATTTTAAAAAAATTAAATAAATTATAATATACTAATTATATCATTATTATTTTGTTTTTATTGTTAAAAAAAATATTTTAATAAAAATTTAAAATATAATAAATAATTTCTTATAAAAATTAATTTATAACAAATTTAATAATAATTGATAATTCTAAACATATAATATTTAAATTTATATTTATTATTTATAAAAATTTATTTTATAGCTTATCCCATAAAATATTAATTCTTAAAAATTATTTAATTAAAAAAAATAAATAAATAAATTTTAAAAATTTAAATTTAATTTATTTCTTAAAAAACTAGATACCTTTAAAAACGAATAACATTTCATTTCTAATAAATTATTAAAAATAATTTTATTACATTAATTTTTATAATTTATTAAATCTTTTAAAATCGAGAAAAATATTATAATTATTTTTTATTTAATATACTCTGATACACAAGATACAATAAATAAAATTTTCTTTTAAAATAAAAATTTTTCATTATATTTCAATATTATTTTACAATACTAATAAACTATTACTAATTTTATTTATTTTATATAATATACTAAAACATTTAAATTTATAATTATTTTTAATAATAATAAAAAAAAAATTTATAAAATTAATAAATAATTATTAATCGATTTATATTGATTTGCACAAAAATCTTTTCAATGTAAATGAAATGCTTTACTTTATAAGCTTTAAATCGATTCTAGATACACTTTCCAGTACATCTACTATGTTACGACTTATCTTATTTTAATAATAAGAGCGACGGGCGATATGTACATATTTTAGAGCTAAAATCAAATTATTTATCTTTATAATTTTACTATCAAATCCAATTTTATTAAATTTTTCATATTTAAATCCAAAAATAAATTTTATTGTAACTCATTTATACTTAAAAATAAACTACACCTTGATTTGATATTAATTTTTTTTTAAATTATAGAAAATTATTTTTCTTATAAAATATTCTAATAACAACGATATATAAATTGAATAACAATTTTAAGTAAGGTACATCGTGGATTATCGATTAAAAAACAAGTTCCTCTGAATAGACTAAAATACCGCCAAATTTTTTAAGTTTCAAGATTATAACTAATACTACTCAAATTAATTAATATTATATTTTAAATAATAGGGTATCTAATCCTAGTTTTTAATTAAAATTTATTAGCTTTAATTATTTTGAAAATAAAAAATAATAATAATTTAAAATTTCACTTAATAAATTAATTTATATTTTTATTAAATTATTTAACTTTTATTAATAAAATTTACTTATATTATTTGTATAACCGCAACTGCTGGCACAAATTAAGTTAATATTAAATTTAATATTTCTATTTCTAAATTTCTTTAATTAATAATATTAATTATTGTAAATAAATAAATAAATATTAACTTTTTAAATTAATAATAATTCACACAAAAATTTACATATAATATAAATTAATAATAAATTTTTTAAGCCAAAATAAAACTTTATAAATAAAATTATTATTTATTTTTAAATAATATAAATTAATTTTAAATAAATTATATAATTTTAAAAAGTATATATATATATATATATATTTATAAATATATTTACAAATATATTTATATAATTAAATTTAGTAAATTCCTCCTATAAAAACATCCAATTAATATAAATTAATAAGTACCCCTTAATTTTAACATAATTTTAAAATAATTTTTATATCCCCTTAATATAAATAAATTATTAACATTATATTTTAAAATTATACTTAAAAATTTATAATAATTTTTGCGTATATTTATAAAAATATTTTTTATATATTTAATTTTTTATATCAATAATAAAATTTTATAAAAATAATTTAAAAAAGTAAAAAATATTTTATATATTTATATAATTAAATTTAGTAAATTCCTCCTATGAAAATATCCAATTAATATAAATTAATAAGTACCCCTTAATTTTAACATAATTTTAAAATAATTTTTATACCCCCTTAATATAAATAAAATTATTAACATTATATTTTAAAATTATACTTAAAAATTTATAATAATTTTTACATATATTTATAAAAATATTTTTTATATATTTAATTTTTTATAACAATAATATAATTTTATAAAAATAATTTAAAAAAGTAAAATATTTAAAAATAAAAATATATAAAAAAATTATTATAAATTTTTAAATATAAATTTACTATTATTTAATTATTAATTTATTTTATTATTTTCTATTATTAATTAATTTTATTATTTTCTATTATTAATTCATTCACTTTATTTAAATTTTATTATTGATTTATCTTATAAATTTTTTTTTTTTTTTTTTTTATCTCTATATATATATATATTATCTATATACATATGTATATATATTATATATTGGTATAGATTGATATACTTTAAATAAATATATTAATAACCCTCAAAAAAAACTTTAATTTATATATATAATTGTTTAGTTTATAAATCGATAATCTATATTCAATATATATAATATGATGAGGGGATATAATACTTTGATTTTTAAGCTCTTTATTTATATTATAATCCACTCTTTATTATTTAGTAGGATAAACATATATATAATATATTTATATATATATATACTTAATATATATAAATAGCACGATTACATATTAGTTATTAAAATTATATTCATAAAATAATTAACAGAAATTTTAAATTACATTTAAAAATATATTCTTGAATATAAGTTTTTAAATGTAATTTAAAATTTTTTAAACATTTACATATATAAATTTTTAATATATATATATACAGGTGTGAAAATATGCAATTACTAAATAAAATTATTTAAAATAAATATTATTTATATTTAATATTTTACTTTAGTTGCATAATTTTTATTATAAATATAACAAAAAAAATTATT